TGGCCTGTTCTCCCCGGTCGGAATAGGTGGGTTAATTCCTTCCCTTAGAACCGTACTTGAGAGTTTCCTAGCTCATACGGCTCGGCAGTCAACTCTTTTTTTATTCCATTTGAATCTACCATATCTAACTGAATAAGATTTCTCGTAGATCTATCCCATTTTTCGGGTTAATGAAAAGAAGTTAATAAAATGAGTTTCAAACTTAAATCTTAAGTTTGGATTAAAAATCCGGTTTATTTTAGTTTTATCTTTTCTCCCACCTTCAGAAAAATAAAACATAGACATTTTGCCTATCATTAGAATTTTCTGAAAGGTAACTATCTCAGTTTCATATCATATAGAAATTTATATAGAATTTTTGAAAAAGACTTTCGAAAGGAAAGACTTACTATCTTTGGGATCTGATCCTACACCGCTGCTCAATATCTTAGTGGATCGACTCTATTACATAAGTGGATTCCTAACATTTGTCTCACATCATGACATAAGTAAGCAGTTATTTTTGTATCGGCGCAAAACCTTACTAATTGATCTTTACGGTGCTTACTCTATCAATTAGATCCTTTACCCATAGAATAAAACAGCTAGGCATATCTATTTCTTCATATTTCAACTTCTATGAAGTTTCTTTCTTTTCTACAGCTGATAAAAATCGTTGTTTTAGACAATGCATATGTAGAAAGCCCTTTTTCTAGTATTTACTAGTGAATTTGATCTTTATTTACTTTTTATTTCTATAGTGGAGATAGTCGCACGTAATGACAGATCACGGCCATATTATTAAAAGCTTGTGGTAAGAATGGGTTTCGTTCGAGCGCTCGAAAATAATATTCCAAAGCTTTCGTGTGTTCTCCGTTACTTGTGTGGATAAGTCCTATGTTATAGAGTATATAACTTCGGTCATAGGGATCAATTTCTAGTCGCATAGCTTCATAATAATTCTGTAAAGCTTCCGCATAATTCCCTTCGGATTGAGCTGACATCCGTTACGGTCGTCATTCAATTCACAGAATCTCCGTTACAGAACCGTACATGAGATTTTCATCTCATACGGCTCCTCCCTTATGTGCATAATGATAAAATGATAAAGAAGATGAAAATCTTCTCATTATGAACTAAGTAGGGCTAGTGTTTTTACAAGAAATCTCTAGCCAACCTTCCTGCAAGAGATCTTTTCTTAACATCAAACGTATTGTTACTAGAGAGAAAAGATAACTCCAACAATTTCTTTGTTCTCAACGCTTCCCAATGTCCAGGAATTAGTCACTTCAACAGCCTTCGATGGTTATACGGGTATCCAAAATACAAACGAGATGGATGTTTGTTGTCCCAACCATTCTTTTAGTCCCAAGCTTGCTAAAGAAGGGGATAATTTATAATATAACAAAGTTTTCGTGTTGTTAATTTCTAGGTGTAGTGCTTCTTCCCCTCTGCTACCTATTGGTTAGGATTGACCCGTAATACCGAACCTATAGGTATAACCTTTCGCTCAATACTAGAATCGAGAATTGAAACATAGCATCTGAGGCTGCATTAATCGAGGATACACGACAGAAGGAATTGTTCTATTTCCAAACTTTACCTTCTACAAGCGTAGATTTTTTTCTTTTTTTCCCGATCACGAATCATGTGTATTTCTCGTAAAACCGAGAGTCAAAAAAAAGTCAAATCGCACCATCTCTGTAATAAGTAAATGCCTCTTTTTCTCCTGAAGTTGTCGGAATTATTCGTAATAAGATATTGGCTACAATCGAAAAGGTTTTATCAATAAAATTTCCATTTATCCGCGATCTAGACATAGGTAGCAATCCATTCTATCATTGTTCTCATTACTTCTCGGGGGAAAATGATCCCACAAGGAAAAGAATTTTACAGTACGAAATAACATAAAAACGGATTCATTATCATTAAAAAATATGGCCCAATATTAAAAACAATATTCAAATTGTTCTTTTTTACATTACAGGAACAGGAATTAATTGATAAGAATTAAGAAATAAATATTGGGAACCGCATTGGATTCCATCTTACTGGAATAGTCTATCAACGAAAGAAACTATTCTTATTTGATTGAAGTTACAGCTTAGAAAAACCTAAGTTGATTGAATTATGATACAAAGAAGAAAAAGGATCGAATCGAGTAATCATTGTATGATGAAAATGGGCCCATTTTTTTTGTGTACTTAGCCGATATCACTAGACAATCAACTATAAAAAAATTGTTTATCAATTTGTATTTTTAATAGATAGATGGGATAAGGATTTTTGTTGATAACAGGCCTAAAAAGCAATTTGAGAATTCTTCTGGTATGGAATCGTAGTCTAAATAGAATCATGATCTAAAGATATCCATTAACCATAGTCTATAAAATATAGAACCCTAGCTCAGTCGATTCGTTATAATTTCTAATTTATTGATTTAATGCGGTCGGTATAGTATAAATAGATTAAATAGATAATCAGAAAAAGAAGATAACATTGTTTTTGCAAACATGAATAGAATTTTTTTAACAGTTTTTATAAGAAAACAATTTTCTATTTTTATCGCTTTCTATTTAGAATTGATTGGTTGTATCTACCCAATAATCTAATCTAATTCTAATATGAATAATTCATTATTCACTCGATTTTCGGTTTTTAGGTCATAATCATTATGTAGGAGAGATGGCCGAGTGGTTGAAGGCGTAGCACTGGAACTGCTATGTAGGCTTTTGCTTACCGAGGGTTCGAATCCCTCTCTTTCCTTACCTTCACCTAATTTACCGATCTTACTAACCACAATAGATCAATAGATATAGATCAAATAGCAATATATGACTATTCCAACAGTTAGACCTTTCTTTGATATGGATTCTCTATTCCTAATGGCTGTGGTACGGAAAATACTGTTAAAGAAACGAGTAGACAAGGAATGAAAATATCCCTCTCGGTCTATGACACCTAAATGGAAGAAAAATCCGGAGCAAACCCTTAATTTATCTTAACCTTAGGTTAATTTACTTCGCCGAAAGGGAGGAAAATAGGTTATATTAGTCTTTATTTTCTTTTTGTTAGGTTTAAGTCTGACGAGAATAATATTCTACAACCAGCAATTCATTTATTTTCAAACCGACCCATTTACTATCTATTATTTGATTGACTAATCCTTTATATTGGAATGGTTGAAGAGTCAAATGGTTTGGCAATTCCTCCTGAGGGGATGAATCGAGAGAATTTTGAATTAGAGCTCTAGATTTTTGTTCATCTCTCGCCGCAATAGTATCTCGGGGTTTGCAGCGATAACTTGGTATATCTACTATACGACCGTTGACTAAAATATGTCTATGGTTAACTAATTGGCGAGCTCCCGGAATAGTCGGGGCCATACCCAACCGAAAAAGGATGTTATCCAGACGCATTTCAAGTAATTGTAGTAAAACCTGACCTGTTGACCCCTTTGCCTTTCCGGCGAGACGAACGTATTTAAGTAATTGTCGTTCTGTAAGACCATAATGAAAACGCAATTTTTGTTTTTCTTCTAGGCGAATACGATATTGGGATTTTTTCCCAGAACGCGATTGGTTTCTAAGATCACTTCCAGCTCGGGGCCTTTTATTAGTTAGCCCTGGTAAAGCCCCCAGACGACGTATTTTTTTGAAACGAGGACCTCGGTAACGCGACATAAAGACTCCTTATTTATAATTAATTATTAATTAATTCTTATTGATGAAATTTCATTCTACAGAATAAATCTAAACTAAAAATGAACTAAATTCTAAATAAAGCAAAATTTACTGAAGTATTATTCTATTATTAATATTAATTAAAGAATAAAATAATGAGATGAGTTGAATAAATATCCAGTTTCCGGTTTTCTATATATAGAAAAGGAAAAGGATTCTGTTCGTGAGATAGTTGGAAATTCCTATCCTATCCTATAATAAATGGCTTTTGCGAAAAGAAGAATACATTTTTTTTTTCACTTTGATTTCAAAGATGCATTATCAATCATGTAAAAAAGAAAATAAATAGAGAAAAGCCGACTATCGGAATCGAACCGATGACCATCGCATTACAAATGCGATGCTCTAACCTCTGAGCTAAGCAGGCTCACATAACATAAATTCGACATGCAGAGGAATTCAATAAACTCTTAGAATCTTTGCTATTAACTATTTTCATTCTTGGCTATTCATATTCGCTATTTATAACATAATTCATATTAAATATGAAATTCATTATTATTATGTTTAATTATATTATTATTATTAATTAATATTAAATTATTAATATAATATTAAATTAATATATTAATAAATTAAACATAAACAATAGAATAATTCTAATTTCAAATAGAATAATAGAATAATTCTAATTTCAAATAATAATAACTGTTAAATATTATAGAACATAAGATTAATCTAGCGATATATAATTTCAATTTTTTTATTATTTTAATTTTTTATTATATTTTATAAAATAATATAAATAAATTATCGACCGTTCAAGTATTTTCAATTTCATGGGTAAATGGGTGGAAGAGAGACAGATGTATAGGGTATGTATCCACCTATATTGAATTGCGGATACAGAAATGATAAAATCGTTTTTGATTGGACCGAATACGAGCCTCCTATAGAAGATGAAAGAAGATACACAAGAAATCACAAAGAGGAGAAAACACTTTTTCGAGACAGGCATCTATCTAATGAATTGAACGGTTCCGGTAGAAATGAAAGAAAAAAGGGACGGGATCACAATGAGATTTTCATCTCAAAAGGGGGATATGGCGAAATCGGTAGACGCTACGGACTTAATTGGATTGAGCCTTGGTATGGAAACTTACTAAGTGATAACTTTCAAATTCAGAGAAACCCTGGAATTAATAAAAATGGGCAATCCTGAGCCAAATCACGTTTTCCGAAAACAAGCAAAGGTTCAGAAAGCGAAAATAAAAAAGGATAGGTGCAGAGACTCGATGGAAGCTATTCTAACGAATGGAGTTAATTGTATACATTGGT